ACTAAAAGATAAGAAGAAATTCGACCACCCCCTACATATTTGATAACCTCTCCTACGAAAAAACTCGCAATACCGACTCCATTCGTAATTCCATCAATTACTCGTCTATCAAAAAAATGAGTTAGTTCAGCTAATCTTCTTATACCTTTAGTAAAGGATATTACATAAAAAAAATCTATGTAACCACGATTATATGACCAATTATATATCACATTTATTATTTTACCCCCCAAAACTTTAATTTTATTAGGAACACTTCTAACAAATGAATTAAATAAATTTAAATTTTGTAAAGATGAATAAACAGGCTTATATAAAAAAGACGATATAAGAATTCCGAAATAAGCTATACTAACGGAAAAAGTTGCATTTGTGATAAATTCATACCAATCTACAGAATGGTTTCTATTTTTATGTAAAAGGTTTATAGACGAACTTAAGAATTTGGATAGTATATCCAAATTCATTCCTTCCTGATTGAATAACGGAATTCCTACGGCCCCAATGAACAACGTAAATAAAACTAATACAAGCATCGGAAATAACATAGTATTGTCCGACTCGTGGGGATATGAGAAAGTGTTTTTAGTGCCAAAACGAGCAATACTAATAAACGGATGGACCATACTTCTTACATTTCCATTATTATTAATCCAATACGTGTTTAAAAAATAAGTTTTTTCATTGTTTTTCGTAGTTAAAAAATCTAATAAACGAAAGCTTGTTTTAATAATTTTTTTTCCTTCTTTACCCCAGAGAGACATTGAATAGAACGAGCTATTTTTTTTGCCGCTGTAATTTTGAAAATAAACATTTAAATGTCCTTCAAAAGTAAGTAAATAGATACGAAACATATAAAATGCAGTTAATCCTGCCGTGGAACAAGCTATTATTGCAAAAATCGGTGAATACAACCAACTATCATTAAGAATTTCATCTTTGGACCAAAAACAAGCAAGAGGTGGAATACCACAAAGAGAAAGTGTACCTAATAAAAAAGCGGTTTTTGTAATTGGTACATGTTTTCTTAAACCGCCCATAAGAACCATATTCTGACTTTTATCTGGAGAATATCCAACAATAGTTTCCATCGAATGAATAATTGATCCAGATCCTAAGAACAACAATGCTTTCGAATAGGCATGAGTAATCAAATGAAATAAAGCAACTCGATAAGACCCCATACCTAGAGCTAACATCATATAACCCAATTGAGACATTGTAGAATAAGCTAAGCTTTTCTTAATATCTTTTTGAGCAAGAGCTAAAGTGGCTCCTAAAAGTAATGTTATTATACCTGTCAAAGCTATTAGATTTATTATGTAAGGTATAACTATGAAAAGAGGAAGAAGCCGAGCTACAAGAAAAATCCCTGCTGCTACCATAGTAGCGGCATGTATAAGAGCCGAAATGGGGGTAGGCCCTTCCATGGCATCAGGTAACCATACATGAAGGGGAAATTGGGCGGATTTTGCAACTGCGCCGGCAAATAATAGGAAGGCGCATAAGGTAACAAATAAAAAATTAACCTCATTATTATAAACCAAGTTATTAAATATCTCAAACAAATCCCGAAATTCAAAACTACCCGTTATCCAATAAAAACCCAAAATTCCTAATAATAAACTGAAATCCCCGACACGATTAGTTACAAACGCTTTTTGACAAGCATTCGCCGCACTAGGTCGTGTGAACCAAAAACCTATTAATAGATAAGAACACATTCCAACCAATTCCCAAAAAATATAAATTTGTATCAAATTAGAACTAGTAACTAATCCCAACATTGAAGTATTGGAAAAACTCATATAAGCAAAAAATCTCAAATATCCCTGATCATGAGACATATAATTATCACTATAAATAAGAACCATCATTCCAACAGTAGTGATTAATATTGACATAATAGAAGTAAGTGGATCAACCAAGCAGCCAAATTCTAAATAAAAATCATTATTGATGGTCCAAGACCATACATATTGATAGACGGAATTGTGATTTATTTCCTGAATAGAAAAATGGGCTGAAAAAATCATAACTATACTTAACAATAAAACACTCGGAAAAGCCCACATACGGCGAAGATTTTTTGTTGCCGTTGGAAAAAGTAGAAGTCCTGCTCCAATTAACATTGGAACTGGAAGTGGAATGAAAGGTATAATCCATGAATATTGATATGTATATTCCATAAAAAAAAAATAAAATATTTTTCTTAATTAATTGTTTCTGATTCACCGGTTCTTATTTGTTTTCTGTTGAAAGGGGTCAGTTAATAAAAAAAAATTAAGATATATAAAATAAAACTTAAATAAAATTTGCATTCTAATTATAATTATTACGTATTACAATAATTTATTTATATCTTTTATATCTATAGAGCGAGGATAGATAATTACACCAAAAACAGTGTTTGGTATGAATCATAAAGCGCATAACTTGACCCATAAAAACTATTTATTGTAATTGTAATTCGGTTATTCAGAATCATTAAACAATTTGTTTTGTAACTAATTGATTGTCTTCCATTACAATAAAAGCTATTTGTAGGAAATGCTATGATATCCAACACTTTATTTTATGTAAAATAAAAAAAAAGGGCAAATAAAATGCCTTTTATAATATAATAAAAAAATTATAGATTTTGTATCCTTTAACAGATTAACTACTAGTCCCACTCGAATTTGAGAATTAAAGTTGGGTGTACTCTTTCTTCGAGTTTGACCAATTAAATTAATTAATATAATAGAAAATTATTAAAGTTTTTTAATTAAGCGATAGAGGGGTTGGGTTATTAACCTTTTGATGTATTTTATTACATGTATAAATGTAACACGACGAAAATAGAAAGAAAACTAAACGCACAATCTTTTCTTTTTTGTTTGTATTGTATTTTATCAACTTCAATCAATTCTATTTGGCATAGGGGATTGTTGTTAGTAATATTTTATGCGATTTTTACACACCCCCCTTTTTTATGAAGGGAGTATGATTTAGAGAATAAATAGATAGAGAACAGTAAAGAAAAATTTATTTTGAACAATAGATGTCTTTCACATCCAACCGAAGAACCTATTATAATATAATTTTTTAATGGCAGTTCCAAAAAAACGCACCTCTATTTCAAAAAAACGGATTCGTAAAAATATTTGGAAAAGGAAGGGATATCGGGCAGCATTGAAAGCTTTTTCATTAGCGAAATCTCTTTCTACCGGGAGTTCTAAAAGTTTTTTTTGTGTAACAAATAAATAATAGTAATCAAACAATACAATAAAAAATCTTAATCGGTCTAATTAGAAAAGTAATCTAATTTTGTTTCTAATTTTTTTATAATATTTATAAGTTATAAGAATTTTAATTAACATCATAATAGTAAAATAATTTATATTTATATAATTTATATATAATAAAAAATAATATATATAAAAAAAATTATTTTATTATTTTATATTTATATAATAAATATATAATAAATATAAATCATAAATAAAAATAATTAGTTTCATAATGTTTTAATTTAGAAGGCGTCTTTTTTCTTTCATTTCTGATATAGATAAGAATTCTGTTGTCTACTTAATTCGAAAAATTAATGGTACTTTTTTGTTTGAAAAAAGGATAAATGCAAGCACAAGGGTTCACCTTTCGTTTTAGTATATTTTATGATTTTCAGGATGGGGATTCTCACTTTCCCCATCGACTTGAATCAATAATAAAAATAAATTTATTTTTTATTATATATTATAATTATATATTAAAAATATTATAATTATATATTAAAAGATATTATAATTATATATTATTATATATTAAAAGAAGGGTTCGTTGAAACTAATTGATTTAGTTTTAAATATGTTTTATAATCTTCTAAATCATTATTTTTCTAAATTATTATCACTATATAAACTCTTTAACCCAATTTAATTAAAAAAATCCCCTTTTACATTTTTAGGTAGTTATATGACTAATGTGCCAATTTTGAGTGATCCGTTTTAGATCCTATGGTTCGATTGGAAGATCGATCAAAATATAATATATATCAAAGATATAATATATATTAATTTAAAAATTTATAAAGTATTTTTTGAAGTACGGTACAATTTCGATAGAAATATAAAATATTGTTATATAATTGATACACCCATACTAATACCTAACTTAATTGGGTTGCTAAATCTTAACACAAATTCTCTACACAACGAAAAACCCTAAGAATTCATATAAAAATAACTATGCAAATATTTACAAAAACCCCTTGAGTGTATCGCTGAAATTGTGTTATATAAAAATTATATTTTATCGATAAAATTATTTTTTTATTTTAGATTAATAAAATAAATGATAAAATAAATGAATCATTAAAAAATGCAAACGAGACAGAACATTGCTTTTAGTTCTATCTATGGATTGAAGTAAAAATAATCTAGTTCCAACCGTAACATTTTTGTTTTAGGAAAACATAAAGTAATAACTTACGAAAAACTACATTTTTAGTTCAGTTAAATAAAATTGACATTCTAAAATAATAAATAAAAAGATAATAAATATTATTAACGAAAACGTTTAAATCCCTAATTCTTAAACAAGTTTTTATTCATCAATTTAATGGTTTCCTAAAAAAATATTGCATTTAATTAACTCCTTCAATCTCGACGATTGAATAAAAATAGGTTATTATGATTTCGAATAAGCCGCTATGGTGAAATAGGTAGACACGCTGCTCTTAGGAAGCAGTGCTAGAGCATCTCGGTTCGAGTCCGAGTGGCGGCATGGCATCTTCTAAAAGAGTAAGTCCTATAATGAATTCAATTCCCGATTTCAATTCCTATAATTGCGGGACCCCCTTTTAATAATTTTTATGATATTTTCAACTTTAGAGCATATATTAACTCATATATCCTTTTCTATCGTTTCAATTGTAATTACAATTCATTTGATAACTTTATTAGTCGATGAAATCGTAGGACTATATGATTCGTCAGAAAAGGGTATGATAGTTACTTTTT